TTAAATAATTCTGTTGATACATTCGAATAATTAAACGTTTCACAAGTACTGAACTAGATTTATTGTCATAACCAATAATTTCCACGGGTTCGTAAAAAATTGAATCATTTAAACCATGATCATGAGCAAACGCATAAATATACTCCTGAAAAAGAAACGGATATAGGAAGTGTTGTTGCCGAGATCTATCTTTTTCTAAATATCCTTGTAATTCTTCCATTTACATTTCTACTTGAGCCAGAGGCAGGAGGTTTTTCTTGGTTTATCAAATGATATATACATAGTGCAATATGGTCAGAACAGGGTATTATGTATTGTATTATGTATATAGTATAGTAAGAAAAAAATATATACCCCGGAAAAGAAAGAGGGAGTCCAATCAACAGATCTTTTTACCTTCCTTTTCTATCCAATTGGTTTATGTTCGTTATAATTACAACAGGAGAAAAAATCCTTTATTTTTGCAACCCAATCGCTCTTTTGACTTTGGAATAAATTCTATTTATCAATATACTGTTTCTTCTACACATCCGTCTACAATCCATAATAAAGAATAATTAGGATTCTGAAAAAAAAAAAGAAAAAATCAATGGTTCACTCACAGGAGAACCCACTCTTTCCCGCATTAGGCACTAATTCATTTTTAACGTCTAATTAGATCGGGTAATCATTCCAATTAAGAACATAAGCTCGTTGCTTTTTATTTTACCAGAATTGGAGCCATAGAGCTCTATCCATTTATTCACTAGACCCAACTGTAAATGTGAATTTCTTTTGTCCCCTTCCAAAAATCAAAACAATCTTTTGGAACTGTAATGATCCGGTAAGGATAAACTCAAAGTTCTACTTTAACTTTGACTTTCATTTCAAATTAAATAAATTAATAAAATTGAAAATCTAATAAAATAATAAATTTATTTTATTAGATTTTCGATTTTATTACGACATGCTGTTTTTTCCATTCATTACCCTTGAGGATCAGTCGTGGTCTTATAGACTATACCAATAGTCTGGACGAATTTGTTGCTTCATCCAAATGTGTAAAAGATCATAGTCGCACTTAAAAGCCGAGTACTCTACCGTTGAGTTAGCAACCCGGATAAATAGGATATGTAGATACGATCAAAATATAAAAATCAATTGAATTGCACTGCACGACCCTATCAAAACATTGAACTAGCAACACATCGAAAAGAAAGATTTTCTGATCAATTAGAAACACAAAATACCAAAGTTAGCAGATCGGATTAAAAATATTCCTAATCGAAATGTAAAAATTATGGCAGACCACCCATTTTTTATCAAATTCTTTTTTGATTTTCCCTAAGAAAATACATCTTGTATGAGAGTAAATGCAGCAAGGCAAACCCATCATTTGAGTGAAAGAAACAAAAAAAATCAATATGGGGGGGGGATAAACAGTCCTATTTATCTACGATCGAATTATATTTGTTCGATACACCATTGTCAATATAAAAGCAATGTTGAGAAAGTAAATCAAGTAAATAAAATAAAGACTTGTGTTGGATTGGCACAACATAAATAAGAAATTGGAATGGAAAAAATTAAGGAAAAGGTAAATAAAAAATCCCCGGTTTATTCAATCAATAAAAGTACGATAAGCAAGCTTAACCCCTTGTTTGTTGTTAAATTCAATTCCCCCACCAAAATATGAATAAAGCAAGAAAAAGGAAAATGGTGTGTAAATAGAAATAATTACACAAGGATAGATACTAGTTACCCTTCCCTACTTTATTTTATTTATTTAAAAATTTTGTTTTTTCCTTTAATTAACTCAAAGTTCTTTCTTTAAAGAATTCTGCCTTCTTTAAAATATCATAAACAGTTCCTGTAGGTTGAGCACCTTTTTCAAGGAAATATAGAATAGCAGGAACATTTAAATAAGTTTGATTCTTTATCGGATTGTAAAAACCTACTTTTCGAAGATCTCTTCCTTCTCTTCGGAATCGAACATCAATTGCAACGATTCGATAGATGGCTCATTGGGATAGATGTAAATAAACAATGCCCCCCCTAGAAACGTATAGGAGGTTTTTTCCTCATACGGCTCGAGAAAAATGATTCCAATTTCTGTATATAATAGCAAGTGGATCCATAAAATCATGAATTTTACTATAATTTGAATTGAGTACTTTTTTCTTCTTCCTTACAGAAAAAGGAAGAAATCTCATTCATACTCATAACTCAAGTTGGGTAATTCTGACAAGAGAATCCTTAGACATTTATTGAGCCGTCTCTAAACTCTTTTGTTTGTCTCATTTCGAATCTATTTTTATTCCTCAGTCTGATCCAATTGTTGAGACAATTGAAAATAGTGTTTCCTTGTTTCGGAATCCTTTATCCTTGCTTTGTGAAATCATTGGGTTTAGACATTACCTCGGGGATCCTTATTCCTTTCAAAATGGCAGCAACATACCTTTTTTTGTTATTTCTTTCTATATAAATAGAATATGAATGATTGATTCCCTTGTGATACACTTTTCATCGAAATAGTTTTACCAATTTCGGAAAATTTGACTTTTCAAACTTGTTCTGAATTTGAACCTTTCGATTTAGAATTTATATATAGTGAGGATATACTTACAGAGTTGGTCTAACTTATTGATTTTCACTAACCCTAGATTCTTTCCCTTGAAAAATGAATCAATCCTTTCTTCTCGAGCTTCATCATGTACTATTTACTTATAACCCAACACAAATTAGGTTCCGGGCAGAACAGAACAAACTATGTCGAGCCAAGAGCATCTTCATTACTATAGAAGATGGCGGATGTAAAAATCCACAGCCGACCATGTCCTTCAAGTCGCACGTTGCTTTCTACCACATCGTTTCAAACGAAGTTTTACCATAACATTCCTCTAATTGAAATTTCAAAGCGGTATGGAATTGATTCAATATAAAATCATGAATAGTCATTGGTTCAACCGGTATATAATATTTCTATCTATGGATAAATAAGTATTTATCCGTATAAGGGTCAGCAAGGATCGAATTTATTTAATTTAACCCCATATTCTATCATATGAATTGAATGAAAATAAAGATATTCAATTTTACCCACATTTGACACTTGATTCCGTTTGTGAGAAACCAAACGAATTCTCAGATATGATTCTTAGAACCATTCTGAAAATTAATAAGAAAAGATTTTTCCCTTTAACAAATTATTGTTTCATGTGGAATGCAGTGTGATCCCATCTTTCGTTTCATGAAAAACGATCTGGGACGGAAGGATTCGAACCTCCGAATAACGGGACCAAAACCCGCTGCCTTACCGCTTGGCCACGCCCCATTTTGATTTCTATTCGATATTAATCAACACTAATATTGGTATTGGTTATTCGTCAATCCCAACCCAAATACACAAAAACATATGGGATATTTTGTTGCTAGGATTCAAGACATGTAGATATAGAATCAAAAAAATTCATTGATCATTACATAGAATTCAATTAAGATATTGTATGAAAGTTGAATTCCTTATATTCTCATTTTAGAATGATAATGGGGGGAGGGATTTTTTATTTGGGAAAGTCCGAACCGAAGAAAAAGAAGGATTTCTTGATCTGCCTTTTTCATTTTTCCCTTATAAAAATAACTCAAAATTATCTAATCCACAAGAACGAAATGCTTGTTATGCTTAATATCTTTAGTTTAATCGGTATCTGTCTTAATTCTGTCCTTTATTCGAGTAGTTTTTTCTTCGCCAAATTGCCCGAAGCTTATGCCATTTTCAATCCAATCGTAGATGTTATGCCTGTCATACCTGTACTCTTTTTTCTCTTAGCCTTTGTTTGGCAAGCCACTGTAAGTTTTCGATGAAATCTTTAATACTCTGCTAAATTGATGATGTATTCGATAAAAAAAATTCTAAAAATTGATAAGATCAGATAAGTCTTACATTACGAACCCTCGATTCAAAAATAGAAATTCTTGTATATTGAATGAATAACCGCAGCGATGAATTTGGATCAGCCTTTTCCCCGTTCTGACCTTCCGGTGAGTATGGACTATTAGGTACTCCACAATACCTAATTATTGATATGACAAGAAATTTCGGGTAACGAATGAATCAAAATCTTATTACAAATAAATTCGTCTTATTTTTCATTTTTTGGGGTGTCAAAACAAAAAAAAATGGTATATGTGGTAAAAAATAGGCAATCTATTCCCCTTTTTCAAAAAAAAATGATCTTGGAGATTGTGTAATGCTTACTCTCAAACTCTTTGTTTACACAGTAGTGATATTCTTTGTTTCCCTTTTTATCTTTGGATTCTTATCTAATGATCCAGGACGCAATCCTGGACGTGAGGAATAAAAAATTTCTAGTTTTTTTTTGCTTTTTTCTAAATTAATTCTTAATAATCTTATTTGTTTCATACATTTAACTATGATAAAATCAAGGGATGAGAATCTTTTCGAATTCGAAAATACCAAGTGATCAGAGAAAGCGGAAAGAGAGGGATTCGAACCCTCGGTACAAATAATTCGTACAACGGATTAGCAATCCGCCGCTTTAGTCCACTCAGCCATCTCTCCTAATTCCAAATTGAAAATTTGTTATGTGATGTAACACGTGAAATAAAGATTGATAAAAATCCACCTTCTTCTCTTTATTTTCTTTTTTCATTTTATTTTTATTTATTTAATCTTATTTAACTTTATTATTATTATTTATTTTATTATATTATTAAAATAGAAATTCGAAATATTCTAAAATATTCTAATAAATAATAGAAATTTTTTAAATAGCTATTAAAATTTAAACTTAAACAAAGTATTTAATATTTAGATAAAATAATTTAAATAAAATAAAAGTAAAGGTATATATTTATACTAAGAGATATATATTTATTATAGTATAAATATATTATATATAATAAAATATGTAAAAATATGTATAAGAAATATAAGAAAAATAAGAAAAAAATAGAAAAAATCAATTGATCAGGAATTCAATATAGATAATGACTCAAAA